AAAAAATATATTTTTAAAAAAAATTAAAAATACTTTTTATTAAAATATATAAACATTTATAAAAATATAAGGAGCATCATTCGTCGATTTCATTTATATAATGTTGTATTATCTTAGTTATATAATTTAAGACATGGATTCATATCATAAAATATATTCGAAAGATTTAGAGATGACCAGATTACTTCATATCAATTCAGATAAAAAATCTGATCCATTGTTCCCTTGAGAGGGAAATCTATATTAATTATTTACAATTACATACATAAAGAAGACGCATAGGAATGCTTTTAAAATTTGACTATATTTTTCCCTTCTTAAAACAAAAAAAAAGAAGGGAAAAATATAAATTTAAATATAGTTTAAATAAAAATATTTTGAATTTTCTTTATATTGTATAATGTAAATTATTTTTTTACAATAGAAGATATTTTTATTATTTTAAAATAGTAATATAGAAATTTAAATATTAATTTGGCTAATACTTGTGCCAGCCGCCGCGGTTATACAGGTAAATTATTTTTTATAAAATTATTTATAATAAAAATTTTATTTTTTTTATAAAAGTTTATTAAGGTGAAATTTATAACTTTATTTTAGATAAAAATTTGATTTTATGAAAATTTAATTTTTAAACTAGGATTAGATACCCTATTATTTTAAGCTGTAAATTGTTAGTAAATAAAATTTATGAAATCATAAGATTTTGGCGGTATTTTAAGCTTTTTAGAGGAATTTGCCCTGTAATGGATACAACACCTAAATCTTACTTAATTTTGTTAAAACAGTTTGTATACCACTATATAAATTATATTGAATAATTATTATTAATATTTTTTTATAAAAAAAGATATTAAGTCAAGGTGCAATAGATAATTATGAATGAGGTGAATTACATTAATTTTTATGAAATTTTAAATGAAAAATTTTTTAGGATTTAAAAGTAAAATATTAATATTATGAATATTTGAAAAAAGCTCTGAAATATGCACATATCGCCCGTCGCTCTCATTATTGAGATAAGTCGTAACAAAGTAAAAATACTGGAAAGTGTTTTTAAAAATGAAATCATTATGATGTTTCATTTACAATGAAAATTATGTTATTTTTTTAACCGTTTTTAACTTTGAAAAATTTTAAATTTTTTTAACGTTTTTTATAAAAATTATATAATTTTTGTATTTAATAAAGATTTATTAATAATTTAACTGAAGAGGGGAATTGAAAAGTTTTAAAGATTTTTAAAAGTTTAAAAGTTCATTAAGGTACCTTTTGCATCAGGGTTTTTTAAAAAAATTAAAATATTTTTTCTTCCCGAAGCCATAATGATCTATTTAAATAGAAATTTTTATGTGGTATTATAATAATTAATGTTTTAATAGAAATGAAATTTTTTTCGTATTTGGTGATATCTGGTTATTTAATATTGATTTTAGATCAGAATTATAAATATGATTTTTTTTTATTTTTATAATTTATTCTGTCAGGGATAAGCTTGATGGATTTCTTTATTTAAAAAAATTTTTTTTTAAGTTGAGGATTAAAATTTTCTATGTTTTTTTACAAAAACCTTATTTAATAATTTAATAATTTAAGATTTTTATTTGATTAAATAAATTTTTATTTTAGTAAAATTATAAAAAAATTAGTAAATGATTTTAAAATTAAAAACAATTAAGTTTTATTTAAAAATTAAAAATAATGTTAAAGGAACTCGGCAATAATATTAGTTGACTGTTTATCAAAAACATTTCATTTTGAAAAATTAATAAAATGTATAATCTGCTCAATGAAGAATTTAAATTGCTGTGGTATTTTGACTATACGAAGGTATTGAAATAAGATTTTAAATGAGTGCTAAGAGAATGGTTGAACAATTATAAGCTTTCTTTAATTTAATAATTAAATTTAATTTTTTTGTGAAGAAGCAAAAATAAAAATTAGGGACAAGAAGACCCTATGAATTTTAATTTATTTAATATAAAATTTTATGTTAAATAAATTTAATTGGGGCGATTGGAAAAGAATAAATATCTTTTTTTAAAAATTTTTAAATTGGTTCCGTTTTTAGCGATTAAATGAAAAAAATACTCTAGGGATAACAGCGTAATAATTTTGGATAGTTCATATTGATAAAATAGTTTGCGACCTCGATGTTGGATTAGGATTCTTTTTTGGTGAAGAAATTATAAAAAGAAGTTTGTTCAACTTTTAATTTCCTACATGATCTGAGTTCAGACCGGCGTGAGCCAGGTTGGTTTCTATCTTAATTAATATATATATTTTTTTAGTACGAAAGGAATAAAAAATTTTAATTTTTTAATTAAAATAATTAAATAATTTTACTACTAATTTGGCAGAAAAAATTGTGTCAAATTTAGAATTTGAATATGGGAATTCCAATTAGTAGATAAAATTAAATTAAAGTGGCAGAATTAATATAATGCGAGGAATTTAAGCTTCCTTTATGAATGTTTTCCTTTAATAATGATTTCATTTATTAGATTTATTTTTTTAATTTTGTGTGTTTTAGTAAGAGTAGCTTTTTTTACTTTATTAGAGCGAAAGGTTTTAGGTTATGCTCACATTCGTAAAGGTCCTAATAAAGTAGGTTTATGAGGTGTTTTTCAGCCATTAGGGGATGCAATTAAGCTTTTTAGAAAAGAAATAAACATAATGTTTTATATAAATATGTTTATGTATTTGATTATTTCTTTAATTTCATTAATTTTGATAATGGTTTTGTGATTTTTGTATAGATGGAATTATAACCAGATTTTAATTGAATATGGTTTAATTTTCATGTTATGTGTGTCTAGTTTAGGAGTTTATGTAATTTTAATTGGAGGATGATCATCAAATTCTAAATATTCGTTACTTGGAGCTTATCGAGGGGTGGCTCAAGTAATTTCTTATGAAGTAAGTTTTTCTATTATTATAATTAGATCTATTTTTTTTTGTGGAAGTTATAGAATTTTTGATGTAATGTTTTTCCAAAATTTTTGAATAATTATAATAGGATTTTTTAATTTGTTTATTGTTTGAATAGTTTCTTGTTATGCGGAGACTAATCGTAGTCCATTTGATTTGTCTGAAGGGGAATCTGAATTAGTTTCTGGGTTTAATATTGAATATGGTTCTTGAAATTTTGCTTTATTGTTTATATCAGAGTACGGTAATATTATTTTATTTAGATTGTTAACTTCTTATTTATTTTTTGGATCAAGAGGGTTTATGATAATAAATATATTAGTTGTAATGATAGGATTTATTTTAATTCGGGGAACACTTGTTCGTTATCGTTATGATAAATTAATGATATTAGCATGGAAAGAGATTTTACCATTTAGTTTATTAATTTTATTTTTTGTGTGTTTTATTAAATTTGTTATTATGAATATATTTTGTATCCTTTTTAGAATAGACTTTTAGAATTATTATTCTTTTTTATATTTTCAAAATATATACTTATTTATAGTTAAAAAGTCATACCAAAGGAATAATTAAAAAAAATAAAAAATATAAGGTTGTTATAATTTGGCTAATAATTACGAATGGATATTCTACTGGGCAAGATCCTAAAAAAGTTAGAAGTAAAAATAAATTAATTATTATTCAAAATAATAATTTTTTAATTGGGAAAAAATAAAATGATGAGAATTTATTATTTATTGTAAATGGAAAAGTAATAATAATTAAAATTGATATAACTAATGCAATAACACCTCCAAATTTATTAGGAATTGATCGGAGAATTGCATATGCGAATAAAAAATATCATTCAGGTTGAATATGAGGGGGGGTTACTAAAGGGTTGGCAATATTAAAATTTTCTGAATCATTTAAAATATAAGGTATAATTATTACAATAATTGAAAAACAAAATAAAGAAATTATACACCCTAGGATGTCTTTAATTGAAAAGTAAGGATGAAATGGAATTTTATCGATATTTAAGTTTAAGCCTAAAGGGTTAGATGATCCTTTTTCATGAATTATTATAATGTGAATTATTACTATAATCATGAGAATAAATGGTAGAATAAAGTGTAAAGAGAAAAATCGAGTTAAAGTATTATTATCTACTGAAAAACCTCCTCAAATTCAAAATGTAAGTATAGAACCGATATATGGAATAGCTGAGAATAAATTTGTAATTACTGTTGCTCCTCAAAAAGATATTTGTCCTCAAGGAAGAACATACCCTAGGAAAGCTGTAGCTATGAGAATAAAAATTATTATAATTCCTGTTAATCATGTTTTTAAAAAAAAAAAAGAAGAGTAATAAATTCCCCGCCCAATATGAAGATATATAAAAATAAAAAATATAGAGGCTCCATTTGAATGAATTGAACGAATTAATCATCCATTATTTACATCTCGTGAAATGTGTGATATTATGTTGAATGCTGTTGTAATATCTCTTGAGAAATTTATAGCTAGAAATAAACCTCTTATAATTTGAATTATTAAACATATTCCTAATAAGGATCCTATATTTCATATATATGAAATATTAGAGGGAGTGGGGAGGTTTATAATTGGATTAAGAAATTTTTTTAAATTCATTGGTTATAAAGTTGATAAAGGAGCGTTTGATGATGTTATAATTTTCATTACTACTGTTAATGTAATAATTAAATATAATATTATCATAATAATTATGTTTATAGAAGATAAAAAATAATTTAAATTTATTAATGGGAATGTTATTTCTGCAATTTTTAAAGAATAAAAATTTATGTAAATAAAAAAAAAAAATAATAATATTTTTTTATTTAAAAATAATTTTATATTGGGAATTAATCTAATTATATAAAGAAACAAAATTAATATTCCCCCTAGGATTAATAAAATTAAAATTAATGGGATTCAAAAAGTTTTTATTCTTTTATAAATTATAATTGCTATTAATAGGGTTGTAAAAATAATAGTTATAAGTATATATATTGGGTGTCTAATAGAAAAAAAAACTAAAGAAAAAAAGGTAATAATTTTTATTTCAGAAAATAGTATATATTAATAAAGTACATAAATTTTGGATATTTAAAGAGGTCTTCTTTTCTGAAGTTATAAGAAAAATTCAATTTTGGTTTACAAAACCAGCATTTTTTTTAAATTATTATAACTAATGGCAGAGTTAGGTGTTTTTATATATTTAATTGGACTTATAACATTTTTAAAAAATCGTTTTCATTTTATAATTATATTATTAAGATTTGAATTTATATATTTAGGATTATTTTTAATAGTTAATTGTATAATTATAATTAATAGTTATTTATTAGTTTTAATTTATTTAATTATAATTGTGGCTGAAGCTGGTTTAGGTTTAAGATTAATAGTAATTATAAGATTTTTCTATGGAAATGATAAAGTTTCGTCTCTTTTTATATTAAAATGTTAAAGTTAATTATATCTTTATTTTTAATAATTTGTCTTTCTTTAAAATTTTTGGGAATAGAATTAATAATTGTTTTGTTTTTGTTTTTTTTTTTAACTTTAATTAACTTAGAAAAAAATGGAGAAATTTTAAATGAAATGGGAGGAGATTTATTAAGAACGAATTTATTTCTTTTATCAATTTGGATGACTATTTTAATGTTATTAATTTCATTTAAAGAAATACTTTATGAAAATAAGTATTTTAAGTTTTACATTTTTTTTATGTTATTTTTATTATTTATATGTTTTTATAGATTGAATTTAATGATATTTTTTTTTTTTTTTGAATCTGTTCTTTTTCCAATTGTGATAATAATTTTTAATTGAGGAAATCAACCTGAGCGTCTTCAAGCTGGAATTTATATGCTAATATATACTTTAGTTGGATCTTTACCTTTATTTATTTTGATATTTATATTTGGAGAATATAGATTAAATTATTTATTTATGGATTTTATATGCATAAAAAACATGGGAATAATATTTTTTTTGATAATTTTGGGATTTTTAGTAAAGGTTCCCATGTTTTTTATGCATCTATGACTTCCAAAAGCTCATGTTGAGGCTCCTATTTCTGGATCTATAATTTTAGCTTCTGTTTTATTAAAATTGGGTATTTATGGAATTTATCGTTTTAAGGTTTTTTTTTTAATAGAATTAATAAATATAGGTTATATTTTAGTGGTAATTTCTATTATTGGAAGGGTATATGTTGGTTTTATATGTTTATTTCAAACAGATGTGAAGTCTTTGATTGCTTATTCTTCAGTTTGTCATATAGGATTAGTATTAGGAGGTTGTATGAGAATAAACTTTTTTAGCTCTTTTGGGAGTTTAGTATTGATAATTGGTCATGGTTTATGTTCTTCTGGGTTGTTTTGTTTAGGAAATATATTTTATGAACGGTTTTTTACCCGAAGGTTACTACTTTTAAAAGGAATAAATAAAATTTTTCCTTCTTTATCATTTTGATGGTTTTTAATAAGAATTATTAATATAGCAGCTCCTCCTTCAATAAATATTTTTGGTGAAATTTTGTTGGTTGGAAGATTATTAAAGATAAGAATACTTTTTCTATTTCCATTAATAATCTTATTGTTTTTAAGAGCTTCGTATTCATTATACTTATTTAGATATGTTAATCATGGGGATGGATGAGTAATATGATCTTCTAAATTAATTTCAGTTCGAGAACATTTAATTATAATTTTGCATTTTTTCCCTTTATTGTTTTGAATTTTAAAAATAGAATTGTTTATGAGGTGAGTGTAAACTTAATTAGTTTAAAAAAAATTATAAATTGTGGGTTTATAGATGTAGTAATCATTAAGTAATTTTTTTAAAATGAGGTTATTTTTTAATATTAAATAGGTTTTTTTTTGCAATTTTGTTTTTTTATTTAATTTATTTTTATAATGTTTTTTTAATTGAATTTATTTTAATAAATTGTTTATCTTTAGAAATTAAATTTTATATTTTATTGGATTGGGTAAGAGTCAGATTTATATTTGTAGTTTTGTTTATTTCTTCTATAGTAATTATTTATAGACATGAATATATAAAAGAAGAAAAAGAAAAAAATTATTTTTGTTATATAGTTTTATTGTTTGTATTATCTATATTGTTGTTAGTTGTTTCTCCTAATATGGTAATAATTATTTTAGGATGAGATGGTTTAGGTTTAGTTTCTTATTGTTTAGTGATTTTTTACCAAAGAAATAATTCATATAATTCAGGAATAATTACTGTTTTAATAAATCGAGTAGGGGATGTAACTTTAATAATTTCAGTGATTTTTTTAATAAATTTTGGGAGATTTGATATATTAAGAATAAGTGAAATTATTAGAATTTGTGGTTTTTTTGTTATAATTTCAGGAATAACAAAAAGAGCACAAATTCCATTTTCTGCATGGCTGCCGGCAGCCATGGCTGCCCCTACACCAGTGTCTTCATTAGTTCATTCTTCGACTTTAGTAACTGCTGGGATTTATCTTTTAATTCGATTTAATATTCTTTTTGAATTTAAAATTTTTTCAAAATTTTTAATAATTTTGTCAAGAATGACAATGTTTATGGCTGGTGTAGGGGCAAACTTAGAAATAGATTTTAAAAAAATTATTGCTTTTTCAACTTTAAGTCAATTAGGAATAATTATACTTATTTTATCTATTGGTAAAGTAGAATTAGCGTTTTTTCATTTATTAATGCATGCTTTATTTAAGTCTATATTATTTTTATGTGCTGGATTGATTATTCATTCTTTTTTTGGAATTCAAGATATTCGTTTTTTAGGAAGTTTTTTTAATTTAAACCCTGTAATTTCAGGTTGTATAGGCTTAGCTAGATTATCTCTTTTTGGGTTTCCTTTTGTAGGGGGGTTTTATTCAAAAGATTTAGTTTTAGAGTTTATTTATATAAATATAAATAATTTAATTATTATTATTATAACAATTTTAAGAACGTTATTGACTGTAATTTATTGCATACGAATAATATATTATATTGTTTGGAAAAGAATTTTTGTACAAAACATTTTTTCAAAAAATTTTCATTTTTTTATATTATTTCCTATTTACATATTAAGATTTATGGTAATTGTAAGAGGTAATATTTTTTGTTGAATTATTTTAACATATGAGGATTTATTGATTTTATCTAGTTTTAGAAAATTATTTAATATTATGTTAATTTTTTTTTCTTTTTACTACTTTTATTTAATTTATGTTTTTAAAATAAAAGGGTATATAATAGAAAATGTATATTATTTTTTAAGAAGAATGTGATTTATATCTATAATGTCAAGTTTAATTTTTTTAAAATTAATAAAAAAATTAAGTGTTTATTCAGAAAATGATTGGAAGTGATTGGAAGAAACAGGGCCAGGGGGGTTTTATTTTCTTTTGAAAAAAAATAGACATTTTGTTGTTTGATTAAGAAATAATTTTTTGAGATCTATAGTTTTATTTTATTTAAGGTTTTTAATAATAGTATTACTTTTATATTCTTATAGTTTATACAAAAATATTACACTGAAAATGTAAAGAAATTTTATTTAAGAGTATTTTTAGAAAATTTCATTTTAACAACGAAAATGTTAAGTGTTTATTTACACTATAAAAATAAAGATTAAATGAGTATCATTATTAATAGATTAGAAGTCTATAAGGTTAATCTTTAATAGGAATTAATCATTTTATTCATTAACAGTGAATAGCCTCGGGGGTTTTGGCTTCTATTAAAAAAATAGAGGTTCTCTAGGCTCAGGTCGAAACTGATTGCAATTATTTTATCGCTTTATTTTTGTAGAAAAGGAAAATTCAATTTCTAATTGCAAATTAGGTTTTATAGCTTTAAATACTTTTCTTTTTTATTTAAGTCATTCTAATATTCCTTTATTTCATTCGTAAAATAATCCTCATATAATAATAATATTAATAATTAAAAATATGATTATAAATGAAATATTTTTATTAAAGGATAAGAGAGGAAATGGAAGAATAATTACAATTTCAATATCAAAAATTAAAAAAACAATAGCAATAAAGAAAAATTTTAATGAAAAGGGAATTCGTGATAAAGAAAATGGATCAAACCCACACTCAAATGGGGATAGTTTTTCTTTATTTTTTATTATTTTTAATGAAATAAAAATATAAAGAAAAGGAAATAATATGGAAATTAAAATGATTGTTAATAATTTAATTGTTTAATTTTTAATTTTTTAAACTTTTTAATTGGAAATTAAATGTACTTCTTATACTAATTAAACAAAAAATTCACCAGTATATAAATGTAAATAAAAATAGTCATACTACATCAACGAAATGTCAATATCAAGCTGCTGCTTCAAACCCGAAGTGATGTGTTGATGAAATTAAGTTTTTATTAATTCGAATTAATGAAATAATTAAAAAGGTAGTACCAATCAATACGTGAATCCCGTGAAATCCTGTAGTTATAAAGAAAGTTGAACCAAAAATTCTATCTCTTATAGAAAATTGTGCTTGTATATATTCTCATATTTGAAGGATAGAAAAAGTTAATCCTAATGTAATTGTAATTATTAATGAGTTAAAAGTTTGTTTAAAGTTGTTATTAATAATTCTGTGGTGTGATCAAGAAATAGAAATTCCTGAAGAAATTAAAATAACGGTATTTAGGAGAGGAATTTCAAATGGATTAAATGGTTTAATATTTTTTGGGGGTCATATAGTTCCTACTTCAATGTTAGGGGATAATCTTCTATGGAAAAAAGCTCAAAAAAATGAAATAAAAAAAAAAATTTCTGAAATAATAAATAAAATTATTCCTAATTTTAAACCTCATAAAACATATGATGAGTGATGACCTTGTAAGGATGATTCTCGAGAAATATCTCGTCATCATTGAAAAAGAGTAAGTAAAAGAATTATAATTGCTAATGTAATAGTATGGGAAAATGAAAAATGAAGAATTATAATTCTTCTTATTGTAATTATGATAGACGAAATAGATCTTGTAAATGGTCATGGTCTTTTTTCTACTATGTGGAAAGGATGAAATATCATTGGTTTTAAATTTCGTTTGTGTAAAGTGATGCTAATGTAATGAATACATATCTTTGAATAATAGCAACAGCTGTTTCTAAAATTATTAAAGATATTATAATAGGAATAATAATGATAATTCTTTTTGGATTAGCGAATGGGATTGAAGTTAAAAGGTGAATAAGCAGATGACCTCTAATTATATTAGCTGATAATCGAATAGATAAAGTAATAGGGCGAATTATATTTCTAACAGTTTCAATAATTACTATAAATGATGAAAGTATAAGAGGTGAACCTAAAGGTACTAGATGTTTTATTATTTTATTAAATGAGGTAATTCATCCTTTTAATATTAAAGATAATCATAAAGGAAAGGCTATAATTATTGATAAAATAATGTGGCTTGATGGGGTAAATACATAAGGAAGTAATCCTAAACAATTAAATCTTAAAATTAAAATAAATAAAGTAATGTAAATTAAAATAAATTTTTGTATTTTAAATGGTAAATTGTTTTTGATTTCTATTTTAATTTTAATAAATATAGTTTTTCACAGTATTTGGTATCGTGATGGAATTGCCCAGTATCATGAAGGAATAATAAATATAAAAGAAATAATTGATAATCAATTTATTTTTAAATTTATAGAAGAAGAGGGGTCAAAAATAGAAAATAAATTTGTTATCATTTAAAAATAAACTTATGGATTAAATTTTTTTGCAATTTTGTTTTTTTAAATTTTATTTTAAAAAAATATAAATTAATTAAGCAAATTAATAAAATACAGGTAAATAAAATAGAAAGAATAATTCAGTTTATTGGAAAAAGTTGAGGGATTGAAAAACACTATAAAGTAATTTTAGTATGACATTCTAATGTTATTTAAAAGTTTTAACTAGTTTTTCCATTGAAAGTGATTATCACTATAAAGTGGTTTAAGAGACCAATGCTTAAATATTTCAGCCATTCAACGAAAATGATTTTAATCATTTAATAAAATTATAGGAAGATGTAATTTCAAGAGAAATAGGTATAAATCTATGATTGGCTCCACAAATTTCTGAACATTGTCCAAAAAATATTCCAGGTCGTCTGGCACAAGAAAAAGATTGATTAAGTCGTCCTGGAATAGCATCCATTTTCAATCCTAAAGAGGGGATAGTTCATGAGTGAATAACATCGGCTGATGAAATTAAGAATTTAATGTGAGAATTAAAAGGGATAATTATTCGATTATCTACATCTAATAATCGGAAAAAATCTTTTTTTATTTCATTAGCTGGGATTATAAATGAATCAAATTCAATGTTGAAATCGGAAAATTCGTATGATCAGTATCATTGATGTCCAATAATTTTAATTGTAATTGAGGGTGAATATGATTCGTCTAATAGATATAAAAGACGAAGGGATGGTAGAGCAATAAAAATTAATGTAATGGCAGGAATAATAGTTCAAATAGTTTCAATTTCTTGACCTTCTATTAAAAATCGAGATGAGAATGAATTGATAATAATATTTATAATTATATATAATGTGATAATTGTAATTATTACAATAATTAATATAGAATGATCATGAAAAAAAATTATTTGTTCTATAATGGGTGAATTAGCGTTTGAAAATATAATATTAGATCATGTTATCATTGGTTATTTATTTAATTAAAATATTATTTTGATTAAAAGTATGTTCAGAGGGGGGAAAATTTAGTTGTCATTCATTAGAAGAATTTAAAAATTGTGAAGTTAAAATTATTTTTTTTGAGTATATAGATTCTCATAAAATAATAATAAAAAAAATTACTCTTATAGATGAAATTATTCTTCCAAAGGAAGAGATTAAATTTCATTTAGAAAAAAAATCAGGATAATCGGAATATCGTCGTGGTATACCTCTTAAACCTAAAAAATGTTGAGGGAAAAAAGTTATATTAACACCAATAAATATAGAAAAAAATTGAATTTTTAATCAAAGTGAATTAAAATTTAATCCAAAAAATATTGGAAATCAGTGAGTAATTGATCCTATAATAGCAAATACAGCTCCTATTGACAAAACGTAATGAAAGTGGGCTACTACGTAGTAAGTATCATGAAGAATGATATCAATTGATGAATTTGCAAGAATAATTCCTGTTAATCCCCCTAAGGTAAATAAAAAAACAAAACCTAATACTCATAGTATAGATGAATTATAATTAATGTTAGAGCCATGCAGGGTTGCAAGTCAACTAAAAATTTTAATTCCTGTTGGAACAGCAATAATTATAGTTGCTGCTGTGAAGTAAGCTCGAGTGTCAATATCTATTCCTACAGTAAATATATGATGAGCTCATACAATAAATCCTAAAAATCCAATTGCTAATATAGCGTAAATTATTCCTAATGTTCCAAATGGTTCTTTTTTTCCTGTATGAAAACAAATAATATGAGATACTATTCCAAACCCAGGAAGAATTAAAATATAAACTTCAGGATGACCAAAAAATCAAAATAAGTGTTGATATAAAATTGGGTCTCCTCCCCCTGAAGGGTCAAAAAATGAAGTATTAAAGTTTCGATCTGTTAATAATATAGTAATGGCTCCTGCTAATACAGGTAAGGAAAGAAGGAGAAGAATAGCTGTGATAAAAACTGATCATACAAATAAAGGTATTCGTTCTAAAGTTATTCCTGGGGAGCGTATATTAATAATAGTTGTGATGAAATTAATTGCTCCTAAAATAGATGAAATACCGGCTAAATGCAATGAAAAAATAGCTATATCTACTGAGGGTCCTGAGTGGGAAATATTTGATGATAGGGGGGGATAAACTGTTCATCCTGTACCCGCTCCTCTCTCAATTAATGAAGAATTTATTAATAAAAATAATGAGGGAGGAAGAAGTCAAAAACTTAAATTATTTATTCGAGGAAAAGCCATATCTGGTGCCCCTAATATTAAAGGGACTAGTCAATTTCCAAATCCCCCGATTATTACAGGTATAACTATAAAAAAAATTATAATAAAAGCATGGGCTGTTACAATTACATTATAAATTTGATCATTACCAATTAATGATCCTGGTTGCCCTAATTCAGTTCGGATTAAAATTCTTATAGATATTCCTACTATAGTTGATCATCTTCCAAAAATTAAATATATAGTTCCAATGTCTTTGTGATTTGTAGAGAAAAGTCATCGCGGTAAAATGGCTGAAAATTTAAGCAATAAATTGTAAATTTATTAATGAATTAAATTCTTTTACTAAGTTAATTATATTATAATCTTGTATTTTATAAAAAAATATTAAATTGCAAATTTAAAGAAAACTTTTGTTTAAGATTTAATTTTTGTTAATTATTTTATACTTTGAAGGTATATAGTTTTTTTAACTTAAAATCTTTATATGATTATAATTAATGGGGTAATAATAATAATTCTTAAAAAATTTATAAAAATTATTCAGTTTTTTTTGAAATTTCTGTAAATTTGAAATGGTTTTATTAAAATGTTAAATTTTAATAAAGCAGGAAATATTACACGAGTATAAAAAAATAAGTTAATAAGAGATGAGGGAATTAAAATTAATAAAATTAAAGGAAAGTTTTTTAAAATTAAAATTACCGCTATCCATTTTATAAAAAAACCTAAAAAAGGAGGTAAACCTCCCAATGATAAAAATAAAGAAATTATTGAAACTTTATTAAAAAAATTTATTTTTATTAAATTTAAATTGTTAATGGAAACAATATAATTTTTTCTAAAATTTATAGAAATTTTAAATAAAATTATTGAATAAATTAATAAATATATTATTCAAAAAAATTGATTACAAATGATTAAAGATATTATTCAAGCTAAATGAGAAATGGAAGAAAAAGCTAAAATTTTTTTTATTGAAATTTGATTAAAACCTCCAATTGATCCTGTTAGTCTTGAAATAATAATAAATGGAATGATGAAAATATTATTAAAAATAGAAATAATAAATAAAGGAATTGTTTTTTGTAAAGTTAATAAAATAAAAAATGGGTATAAATTTAAACCTTCTGAAATTTGAGGGAATCATACGTGAAATGGAGGTGAACCTAATTTAATTATTATAGATATTAAAATTAAAAAAATTAATATATTTGTTTTATAAACTGTTTCTAACAAAGAAGAAAAAAAAAATAAGGAAGATGAAAAGGATTGAATAATGTAATAAATTAATATTCTATTAGAAGATAAAAAATTTTTAGAATTTATTAAAGGAATATACACTATGAGGTTAATTTCTAAAGTTATTCACAAAATAAACCAATATGAAGATGAGATTCCTATAAAAATTGTAGTTACTAAAATTCATGAAAAAATTATTTTTTGAAAAAATATTTATAAAGGAATTTAATTCATTTTTGGGGTATGAACCCACTAGCTTTTTTAGCTTACTTTATAATGAATAGTTTTTGGTGTTTAAACAAGCACATTAAATTTTGAATTTAAAAGAAATAAATTTTATTTTATTAAAACTAATAAAAGTAACAATAAATTACATGATTTATCCTATCAAGATAATCCTTTTTCAGGCATTTTATT